AATACAAAAATCCTATATTTTTATATATTTTATATACTTATCTAATTTGGATAGATACAGACTTATCTAGATATACAAGATCTAAAATATAAAACAAAATCTAAGACTAAACAACTAAAATTGTTCTATTGTTGTGTTGAATTCACAATTAATCCTATGGATCAGGATTGGAGTATTCCATTATATCCCGCAGTTTTGGACCAAGTATTACAACTACTTATATTATACCCATCCTGTATATTGTCCTTTTCGTTCCGTGTTGCAATAAAAACTTATTTTTAGTGATTAGACGAGATTTTACGAAACAAAAAAACTGTTCATATTTGATGCAAATTTGACATGACATGGGGGAAACTGCTCTTTATATTTTTTTTAGAATTAAGTTAATAAATTGAAAAGGATTCCATCAGATTGAAGTGATATCTTTTGGATTCCCACAAAGGAGAAGACTTTATTTCAATACCCATTCTTTATTAGTTAATAATTTTAGTGATTGGATTTATAGGTACTTATTCTGATAGGTAATGAGATATTCAAATTATTTTTCATCGAATGACTATTCATCTATTGTATTTTCGTGTAAATGTAAATTAGGGGGCAAGAAAGTTCTATGGAAAAACGGCGGTTCAATTCGATGTTGTCTAACGAGGAGTTAAAATACAGATGTGAGCTAAGTAAATGTAAATCAATGGACAGTCTTGGTCCTATTGAAAATACCTGTGGTAGTGAAGACCCTATTATAACTGATCCGTATAAAAAAATTCCTCGTTGGAGTGAGAATACTAGTTCTAGTTACAATAATGTTGATCATTTATTTGGCGTTCGGGACATTAGTAATTTCATCTCCGATGACACTTTTTTAGTTAAGGATAGTAATGGGGACAGTTATTCCATATATTTTGATATTGAAAATCAGATTTTTGAGATTGATAATGATCATTCTTTTCTGAGTGAAGTAGAAAGTTCTTTTTATAGTTATCGGAATAATGTATCTAAGGGTGACGATCTACACTCTGATCATTACATGTATGATACTCAATATAGTTGGAATAATCATATTAATAGTTGCATTGACAGTTATCTTCGTTCTCAAATCAATATTGATAGTTACATTTTAAGTGGTAGTGAGAATTCTGGTAACAGCTTTAGTTATATTTGTGATGAAAGTTTCAATCGTAGTGAAAACAAGAATTCTTCTATAAGAACGACCCCGAATGGTAGTGATTTAACTAAAAGTTCTAATGATCTTGAGGTAACTCAAAAATACAGGCATTTATGGGTTCAATGCGAAAATTGTTATGGATTAAATTATAAGAAATTTTTTAAGTCAAAAATGCATATTTGTGAACAATGTGGATATCATTTGAAAATAAGTAGTTCGGATAGAATCGAACTTTCGGTTGATCCCGGTACTTGGGATCCTCTGGATGAAGACATGGTCTCTCTAGATCCCATTGAATTTCATTCGGAGGAGGAACCTTATAAAGAGCGTATTGATTCTTATCAAAGAAAGACAGGATTAACTGAGGCTGTTCAAACAGGCACAGGTCAACTAAATGGTATTCCTATAGCAATAGGGGTTATGGATTTTCAATTTATGGGGGGTAGTATGGGATCTGTAGTAGGCGAGAAAATCACCCGTTTGGTCGAGTATGCTATCAATAAATTTCTACCTCTTATTCTAGTATGTGCTTCTGGAGGAGCACGCATGCAGGAAGGAAGTTTGAGCTTGATGCAAATGGCTAAAATATCTTCTGCTTTATATGATTATCAATCAAATAAAAAGTTATTCTATGTATCAATCCTTACATCCCCTACTACGGGTGGGGTGACAGCTAGTTTTGGTATGTTGGGGGATATCATTATTGCCGAACCCAATGCCTACATTGCATTTGCGGGTAAACGAGTAATTGAACAAACATTGAATAAGACAGTACCTGAAGGTTCACAAGCGGCTGAATATTTATTTCATAAGGGCTTATTTGATTCAATCGTACCACGTAATCTTTTAAAAGGCGTTCTCGATGAGTTATTTCAGCTTCACACTTTCTTCCCTTTAGAATCAAAATTCAATCAAGTAGAGCTCTAAATTCAATTCTTTTTTTGTGGCGAACAGGTAGTTAGCTTATCAGAATCAAAGTAAAAATGAGAAGGATTGGGTTTTCTAAAGTTGCAGAAAATTCGTTATGTTGTTTTCGAGATCTTTTTTACCCATATTACTTATACTGATTAGTAATTAGAAAACTTCTATCAACAAGATGAAAGGGTTAATTCTTATTTTTGTGACATTATATTATATATTAGGCAAGGCAAATAAAACTAATTTAACCTTAATGTTCCATATGTATTTATAATTCAAATAGATATATAGAGTCTTGCCTCTTTCTATATCTCCCAAGAATTTTCATTATTACTATTATTACTAATAATCTCTGTTGGGTCGTATTCTAACGGGAATTTGTAAGAAACTCTTTATTAAATTAAAATTAGTTAAAATTAGAAGACAAGAATAAAATAATCAAACAAGCATACGAAATAAATGGATTATCATACATATATTCCATTCTATATTCCTTGCACTTATTATATACTCAATTATTATATATACTCACTTATAGTATAATTATATACGAATTATAATTAATAACTCATTTTAAAATATATAATATAAGAATAACAGGTACAAATATTAAATCGAGGTACCCATTCTATGACAACTCTCAACTTACCCTCTATTTTCGTGCCTTTAGTGGGCCTAGTATTGCCGGCAATTGCAATGGTTTCTTTATTTCTTCATGTTCAAAGAAACAAGATTTTTTAAATCCGGCTTTTTTCAAGACTTAGACATGTATCATAACATGATATCCACTTTTTAGAATTTTAGAATATGCGGCTTCCTCCGAACATAAATTAAATAAAAGAGCTCAGATGCATGCGGAAACATGATATATGGTTAAAATTATTATAGCTATTTTTAAATAGCTCGGGATCGGTGGATGTCTTAAATGAAAAGTAAATGTATCTAAATAGATGTAGATATCTATAGGGGATCGTATGAAGGGGATGCTAGTATTTGAGATCTAGCCGATTTGATGAATTACGTCTAAAGGTTCACATCAGAATAGTGCTAGTTGATGAGAGTTACTTCGGAAACAAAAAAGAGTAAAGTCCAATTTATTTTGGTTATTCTCTCAATTCCAATAAAATGCAACTGGATCTAGTATGAGTTGGCGATCAGAACATATATGGATAGAACTTATAACGGGATCTCGAAAAACAAGTAATTTTTGCTGGGCCTTTATCCTTTTTTTAGGTTCATTGGTATTCTTATTGGTTGGAACTTCCAGTTATTTTGGTAGAAATTTAATATCTTTATTTCCATCTCAGCAAATACTTTTTTTTCCACAAGGGATCGTGATGTCTTTCTATGGCATCGCGGGTCTCTTTATTAGCTCCTATTTGTGGTGCACAATTTCGTGGAATGTGGGTAGTGGTTATGATCGATTCGATAGAAAAAAAGGAATTGTGTGTATTTTTCGTTGGGGATTTCCTGGAAAAAATCGTCGCATCTTTCTTCGATTCCTTATGAAAGATATTCAGTCCATCAGAATAGAAGTTAAAGAGGGTATTTCTGCCCGTCGTGTCCTTTATATGGATATCCGAGGCCAGGGGGCCATTCCCTTAACTCGTACTGATGAGAATTTAACTCCACGAGAAATTGAACAAAAAGCTGCCGAATTAGCCTATTTCTTGCGTGTACCAATTGAAGTATTTTGAACTGAATTGAAAATTCAGTAATAAAACAAGTAAAAAATTGAAATAACTAATAGATCCATCTCCTATAGCAAACCATTCCATTTTGGTAGAAATAATTTCTATTTTAGGTCCCATTTTTAGAATTAATGGATTAGATAGAGATGGATCATTTCTTGTGAATTATCTCTCTTTTGCCAACCAACCTTTCTTTTTATCCTTATCTTTTGGACTCCTTAATTAAATAACCAAAAAATGAAATCTCTTCTAACGATAACTAATCACAACTCTAAAATTTCTATCTTGTTTTGCCACTTATTTTTGATCATCACATCACACTATTCTTCAGAGGTTTTCCCGGACGGTGGGCGTGAGCAGCCGGAGAAATTTTTGGAAACATTTGATATTTTGATAGCTAAGGGAGTTAGTTCGTTTCCAAATACGAATAATATTAAGATTCATTACTTCAAATGGCCCTTTGGGGCATTTATCAAAAGGACGCAATTGATATGAATTTGCCCAATTGAGATATCGGGAACCAAAACACTATTTTTGATTATTTCTTCATTCGAATTCGAAGTGGACTCTTATTCTATATTCTTTATAGATTCAAGGAATAACCAATAAATCACAAATAAAAACCGGGAATAGATTCAGAGGCTCTATACTTTAGTATATAGAGTATATAGAATTTTCATGCTTGATAGAAATAGTATATCGCATAGAGTCGACAAACGAGGTGGGTTCATTAAGAATTCACAGATGAAAAAAAAAATGGCAAAAAAGAAAGCATTCACTACCCTTCTATATCTTGCATCTATAGTATTTTTGCCCTGGTGGATCTCTCTAGTTTTTAATAAAAGTATGGAATCCAGGGTTACTAATTGGTGGAATACTAGGCAATCGAAAATGTTTTTGAATGATATTCAAGAAAATAATATTCTCGAAAAATTCATAGAATTAGAAGAACTTTTTCTGTTGAACGAAATGATAAAGGAATATCCAGAGACACGTCTACAAAAGCTTAGTCTAGGAATCCACAACGAAACGATACGATTTATAAAGATGCACAATGAGGATCGGATCCATACGATTTTACACTTCTCGACAAATATAATATGTTTCCTTATTCTAAGTGGTTATTCTATTCTGGGTAATGAAGAGCTTGTTATTCTTAACTCTTGGGTTCAGGAATTCTTATATAACTTAAGCGACACAATAAAAGCTTTTTCTATTCTTTTATTAAC